ATTTGTAATTATATGGTATCTTTTTTGTTGGGGGGTTAAATATATCTTATATAATTGTATTTTCATTACTTTATTGGTAATTTGGAATTATTTTAATATAAGATATTTACTATTAAATAAATAATTACTTAACATTATATTACTTTTACTAAAAAGAAGATTTATATAATATAATAGTTTATATAATATACATATTATCTATACATAATATAGCTTTCGTTGGGAAATAGAGTATTATATATATAATAAATTTATATTAATATAAACATCAATTATATTTATATATTTTACTTATATTAATATATTTAATTGTTAAATTTATTTAAATATAATTACTTATATAAAATAGGTCCTTATTATATAATATATATATTCAATAGTATTATATAATGGTTTATATAATATATAAAATTATATGTAAAGCATTTAATGTAAATAATAAAGTAATAGTATATTCTTACAGATCTCATTAAAATATTTAAAAAATAATGAGATCTGTAAGAATATACTATTACTTAGAGGATAGATTACTTTTATTAATGTTGTAGGTTGAAATTTCGTTATCACTTTATTTTTTGTTCTGTATTTTACTATAAATCAAAATAGATGTGTGAGAAAAAATAAGATAAGAACATAGGGTAGATAAATATGATAAAAATTATTGAAAAGAATATATGAAATTGAACTTTTCAAGACGGGTAGTCAAAAGTTGGCAGGGGTATTCGTTTTTTTTTTACTTTTTTTACTTATTTGGGTATGATGTAGTTATGCAAAAATATAACGGTCCTTATTTTTATGTATTTATATTTGAAAAAATGATAGTTTGATTCTTGTTAATTGTATTTACTTTCAAATTGTTTTATATGTAAGTTTTTACGTGGAATTTTGATTAAATATTCTTAATGATTATTTAATTTAATTTTTATTCGCAGTAAATAGTTTTATTAATTAATGAAAGTTTGATTTGGTAATTTTGATTAAATATTGGTGAAATTTGTGCCAGCATCCGCGGTTATACAATGAATGTAAGTAAATGTTTATTGGTTAAAATAGTTAATTTTTTTATTCGAGTTTATTTTTAATATTTTTGGGTGAAATTTTAATTTTTATTATAACTTAATTAATTTGAAGCTATTAAATCTTTAATTTAAACTAGGATTAGATACCCTATTATTTATGATGTAAATTATATAACCTAGGTAGTATTAGTTAAGGTCTTGAAACTTAAAGAATTTGGCGGTATTATAGTCTATTTAGAGGAATCTGTCTCTTAATTGATAGTCCGCATTGTACCTTACCAAGTATCATTGTATGTATACCGCCGTTAATATTGAGAATCTTTTGTAGAGTTAATTAATTTTCTTTGTTTATTTTATAAAATATTTCAGGTCAAGGTGCAGCTTATTATTTGGTGAAGATGGATTACATTTAAATTTATTATTTGGAATATTTGTTGAAATTGTGAATATGAAATTGGATTTGATTGTAATTTTTTGAAGATTGTAAATATGATTATTGGCTCTATAATATGTACACATCGCCCGTCACTCTCATTAATGATTTAGTTGAGATAAGTCGTAACATAGTGGTTGTACCGGAAGGTGTGGCTGGAATGATAAATAATACAGGTTAAATCTTTATAGATAAGAAATTCATTTACACTGAGGAGTTTTCCGTGCAATTCGGTATAATCTGAATTTGTTAAATAAATTATTTTTTTTGTTTATTATTTATATTAATATAAAAATTAATTGATTGTTTTTGTATATATTTTAGGTATTAATTATTTAATATGATAGTTTATTGGTACTGTATAGGTACATTTATTAACTTTTAAAAGTAGATTATTTATTGTATCTTGTGTATCAGAGTTTATTAAATTTTATTATTTATTTTTATATCTCGATTTCAAAAGGGTTAAATAATTATTTTATTTATTGTTTTATAAATATTGGGAATATTTATTTGGTGATGAAATGTTATTCGATTTTGAAGGTATCTAGTTTTTCAAGAAATGAATTTAATTCATATATTATTATTTTGTATTTCTATTTTAATAGTTTATATTATGTTAATATAAATATTAGGGGGGATAAGCTCTTTATTATATTCTTATAATTTTTATTTATATTTATTTTTGTTGGTTTTATAATAACTATCAATTTGAGTTTGTTAATATTTTATTATTAGATATTTTTATTTTTATTTTATTTAAGTATTTTATTGTAAATTTTATAGAAAATTAAGTTTTGTTTTTAATAATGATGAAATTAGTAATTATTAAATATTTTATTGTTTAAAATTTATTATAATTTTAAAAGGAATTAGGCAAAAAACTTTTATTCCCGCATGTTTATCAAAAACATCGCTTCTTGTTTATGTATATGAAGTATAACCTGCCCACTGATTTTATTTAAAGGGCCGCGGTATTTTGACCGTGCAAAGGTAGCATAATCATTAGTCTTTTAATTGAAGACTTGTATGAATGGATTGACGAGGAATAATCTGTTTCTTATTATATTATTGAATTTAATTTTTAAGTTAAAAAGCTTAAATTTTTTTGTGGGACGAGAAGACCCTATAGAGTTTTATATATTATATATTGTATTTGTTTGGTTTAATTATTTTTAATTTTATAGTATATTTTGTTGGGGTGATATAAAGAATTATTTAACTCTTTTTTAATTTATACATTTATTTATGAATATGTGATCCATTTTTGTTGATTATAAGATTAAATTACCTTAGGGATAACAGCGTAATTCTTCTTGAAAGATCTTATTGATGGATGAGTTTGCGACCTCGATGTTGGATTAAGATTTAATTTGGGTGTAGAAGTTCAATATATTAGGTCTGTTCGACCTTTAAAATCTTACATGATCTGAGTTCAGACCGGCGTGAGCCAGGTTGGTTTCTATCTATAATTAATTTTATATCTTAGTACGAGAGGACCAGATATTTGAAATAATTTTTATGTTATGATTATTATTAATACTATTTTGGCAGATTAGTGCAATGGATTTAGAATCTTTTAATATAGATATTTATTTTCTATAAGTAGTACTTATGTTTAAGGAGATTGTTAGTTTATTTATTATTTTTATTTTATTGGTGATTTTGGTTATGGTTGGTGTAGCATTCTTAACTTTATTGGAGCGTAAAGTTCTTGGTTATATTCATATTCGTAAAGGTCCCAATAAAGTGGGATTTATTGGGATTTTACAGCCGTTTAGAGATGCAATTAAGCTTTTTAGTAAGGAGCAGGCTATTCCTTTTTTGTCTAACTATTTGATTTATTATTTTTCTCCAGTTTTTAGATTATTTTTGTCTTTATTGGTTTGGGTTATTATTCCTTATTTTACTGGATTAATTTCCTTTGAATTAGGATTATTATTTTTTCTTTGTTGTACTAGTTTAGGGGTTTACACTGTTATAATTGCTGGTTGATCTTCCAATTCTAATTATGCATTATTGGGAGCAATACGAGCTGTTGCTCAAACTATTTCTTATGAAGTAAGATTGGCATTAATTTTATTGTCTTTTGTATTTTTAGTTGGTAGTTATAACTTGTTGGATTTTTATAATTATCAGGTTTATATTTGGATAATTTTTTTAAATCTTCCATTAAGTATAGTTTGATTTACTTCTTGTTTAGCAGAAACCAATCGGACTCCTTTTGATTTTGCGGAAGGTGAATCTGAATTGGTTTCAGGGTTTAATGTTGAATATAGAGGGGGTGGGTTTGCCTTAATTTTTCTGGCTGAGTATTCTAGAATTTTATTTATAAGTATATTGTTTTGTATTATTTTTTTGGGTAATGATATTAATTCTATTTTGTTTTATATCAAGCTTGTTTTTATTGGATTTATATTCATTTGAGTGCGGGGAACTATACCTCGTTTTCGTTATGATAAATTAATGTATTTGGCTTGAAGGAAGTTTTTACCTTTGTCATTAAATTATTTGTTGTTTTTTTTAGGTATTAAAATTTATCTATTTATATTGCTACTTTAAGTGTAATAATTTAAGTATTAAGTTAATAGAAGTATTTAACTTCTTACTTATGCTTTCAAAACATATGCTTAATAAGCTTTTTAACTAATTAATTAGTTAATTTATCTCAAAATTTTATTATTATTGGATTAATTATGTAATATATAAAATAAAGAATTGTTATGATTTGTCCAGTGATAATGAAAGGATCTTCTACAGGTCGGGCACCAATTCATGTTAATAAGATTACAATTATTCTTATTGATCAAAATATTATTTGATTAAGTGGATAAAATTGAATACCTCGAAAATTCGAATTATTTATGGGTATTAAAAATAGGATTGCGATAGATAAAACTAGTGCAATAACTCCTCCTAATTTATTAGGGATTGATCGTAAAATAGCATATGCAAATAGAAAATATCACTCTGGTTGAATATGTACTGGAGTAACCAAGGGATTGGCTGGAATGAAATTGTCTGGATCTCCTAAAATGTAAGGATTTATTAATGATAAAATTGTTAATAATATAATTATGATGATAAAACCTACAATGTCTTTAATTGTAAAGTATGGGTGGAAAGGAATTTTATCAATATTACTATTTAATCCAGTTGGATTATTTGATCCTGTTTGGTGTAAAAACAATAAATGAATTATTACGGCTGCAATTACTATAAAAGGTAATAGGAAGTGGAAGGTGAAGAATCGATTTAATGTAGCATTATCTACGGCGAAACCTCCTCATACTCATTGTACAAGATCAATCCCTATATAAGGTACTGCTGATAATAGATTTGTAATTACTGTTGCTCCTCAAAATGATATTTGGCCTCAAGGTAAAACATATCCTATAAAGGCTGTTGCTATTGTTAGAAATAGAATTACTACACCAATAGATCAAGTATATAAAAATTTATATGAACCATAATATATACCACGTCCAATATGTAAATAAATACAAATGAAAAATATTGATGCACCATTGGCATGTATTGTTCGTATTAATCATCCATAATTTACGTCTCGACAAATGTGTACTACTCTTGGAAAGGCTATTTCGATATTTGGACAATAATGTATTGCTAAAAATAAGCCTGTTATGATTTGTAGAATTAAACATAAACCTAATAATGATCCAAAATTTCATCATGTTCTAATATTGGATGGGGTGGGTAAGTCAATTAATGTATTATTAACAATTTTTAATAATGGATGTCTATTTCGTAAAGGTTTATTCATTAGTTTATTTGTCGTAAAGGTCCTTTTGAAATATTTGTAATTTTTACAACTGCAATTAGTGTTAAGAATAGATATGATGCTAATATAATTGTAATAAAATTAGTTGGTTTGTTATATAATTTTACTAGTAGTTCTACTATTTCATTTTCTATTATATAAATGTTTGTATGAATTATAGTTTCTATATTATTAAATGAATATAGTACTTCTATTATGTAGATTGCTGAAGGTACAAATAATGATAATAATATTAGTTTTATTGATATATAAAATATCTCATTTGATGCTAAGCTTGTAACATAAATAAATAATACCAATATACCTCCTATGAAAATTAGGAATAATACATATGAGAATCAGAATCTTTGTGATAATAAGCCTCTTATTAGGCATACAATAGTAGTTTGAATTAATAATATTAGACCTATTGCTAATGGATGATTTATTTGTATAAATATTAAACTAGAGGCTAATATTATAATTAAGATATTTTTGATATCAGAAAGTAGTTTATTTAAAAATTTTAATTTTGGAGATTAAGGAAAAGATATAATTTCTTTTTTCTGAAGTTTTAAAAGGGAGTCCTTATTTTTAGTTTACAAGACTAATATTTTTATTAAATTATTAAAACCTTAATGATAATTATTTTCTTTTGTATTATATTCTTTTGTGGTATTTGGGTATTTTCTTATAATTATAAACATTTACTTATTACGTTGTTGGGATTAGAATTTATTGTATTAGTATTGTTTTTAATATTGTATTTTTATTTAAATAATTATAATTATGAATTGTTTTTTACAATGATTTTTTTAACTTTTTCTGTATGTGAAGGTGCATTGGGTTTATCAATTTTGGTATCTATAATTCGTAGATATGGTAATGATTATTTTCAATCTTATATTATATTGCAATGTTAAAATTTTTAATATTTATAATTTTTATAACCCCTTTATGTTTAATATATAATTCTTGATGAATTTTTCAATCATTATTATTATTATTATGTATTATATTTATAAATTGTATATCATACACATATTGCTGAAGTAATTTAAGATATATCTTTGGTTGTGATTTAATTTCTTATGGCTTGATTTTATTAAGATTATGAATTTGTATTTTAATATTAATAGCGAGAGAGTCCATTTATCGTTACAATTATTATAGTAATTATTTTTTGTTTATAATTATTTTTTTAATAATTATACTTTATTGCACTTTTAGTAGATTAAGAATATTTTCTTTTTATTTATTTTTTGAGGGGAGTTTAATTCCTACAGTATTTTTGATTTTAGGTTGGGGGTATCAACCAGAACGTCTTCAGGCTGGAATTTATTTATTGTTTTACACTTTATTAGCTTCTTTACCTTTATTAGTTGGTATATTTTATATTTATAATTGTTTAGGAATATTATATATTCCTTTATTAGTTGATAGTTTTTATGTGAACAACTTGTTTTATTTTTGTATAATTTTGGCATTTTTAGTTAAAATACCTATGTTTTTAGTTCATTTATGGTTACCTAAAGCCCATGTTGAAGCTCCTGTTAGAGGGTCAATAATTTTGGCTGGAGTATTATTAAAGCTAGGAGGATATGGATTATTACGGGTGTTTACACTTTTAACATCTTTTTTCTCATTATTTAATTATATTTTAATTTCTATTAGATTAGTGGGAGGAGTTATTGTAAGTCTAATTTGTATACGTCAAACTGATTTAAAGTCTTTAATTGCTTATTCTTCAGTAGCTCATATAGGAATAGTTATTGGGGGTTTAATAACTTTAAGTTATTGAGGATTTTGCGGATCTTATACTTTAATAATTGCTCATGGTTTATGTTCTTCGGGATTATTTTGTTTAGCAAATATTTCTTATGAACGATTAAATAGACGAAGATTATTAATTAATAAAGGTTTAATGAGATTTATACCGAGAATAACTATATGATGATTTTTATTAAGATCTTGTAATATAGCTGCTCCTCCTTCATTGAATTTATTAGGTGAAATTAGATTATTAAATAGTTTGTTAGGTTGATCTTGATTAAGTATATATACATTAATTTTTTTATCTTTTTTTAGAGCGGCTTATACTTTATATTTATATTCATATAGACAACATGGGATATATTATTCTGGTATTTATTCTTGTTCTTTAGGTTATTCTCGTGAATATTTATTATTATTTTTGCATTGACTTCCCTTGAATTTATTAATTTTAAGTGGTGATACAGTTATATTTTGATTATAAATTTTACTTAGATAGTTTAAATATAAAATATTGATTTGTGGTATCAATGATATAATAAAATTATTTTAGGTTATGTTATATATTTCAATTTGTTTCATTTGTTTTTTTTTTTTATTCTTTTTTAGTATTATTTTAATTTTATTAAGATTTTATTTTATTATAAATAATATAATTTATTTTGTTGAATGGAATATTATTAGTTTAAATAGTAGTTCTATTATTATAACATTTTTGTTTGATTGAATATCTTTAATATTTATAGGGTTTGTTTTTTTTATTTCTTCTTTAGTTATTTTGTATAGTGATGATTATATAATAGGTGATTTAAATATTAATCGTTTTATTATACTAGTCCTTATGTTTGTTTTATCAATAATATTTTTAATTATTAGTCCTAATATAATTAGAATTTTATTAGGTTGAGATGGATTGGGTTTAGTTTCTTACTGTTTAGTAATTTATTATCAAAATATTAAATCTTATAATGCAGGGATACTTACTGCATTATCTAATCGAATTGGGGATGTGTGTTTATTAATAGCTATTGCTTGAATATTAAATTTTGGTAGATGAAATTTTATTTTTTATTTGGAACTATTTAAATGTAGATTTGAAATAGAAGTAATTTCTGTCCTTGTGGTTTTAGCAGCAATAACTAAAAGAGCTCAAATTCCTTTTTCTTCATGGTTGCCTGCAGCTATAGCTGCACCTACCCCTGTCTCTGCTTTAGTACATTCCTCTACTTTGGTTACTGCTGGGGTATTTTTATTGATTCGTTTTAGAGTAGTATTTAGTGATTGACTTAATATAATTCTTTTATTGGTTTCTGGTTTAACTATATTTATAGCTGGGTTAGGTGCTAATTTTGAATATGATTTGAAAAAAATTATTGCTTTATCTACTCTTAGACAGTTGGGATTAATAATGAGTATTTTATCTATAGGATTTTCTGTTTTGGCATTTTTTCATTTATTAACTCATGCTTTATTTAAGGCATTATTATTTATGTGTGCCGGAATATTAATTCATGTTATAAAGGATTCTCAAGATATTCGTTATATAGGTAATTTGTCTTTTCAAATACCATTAACTTCTTCTTGTTTATGTATCTCTAATTTTGCTTTATGTGGAATACCTTTCTTGGCTGGATTTTATTCTAAGGATTTAATTTTAGAAGTAGTATCCTTAAGATACATAAATATATTTGGTTTTTTTTTATTTTTTTTCTCTACGGGTTTAACAGTTTGTTATTCTTTTCGTTTGTTTTATTATACTTTATGTGGTGATTTTAATATATTACCTATTTTCAATATATTTGAAAATAGAATAAATATAATTATTGGTATATTAATTATATTATTTATAGCTATTATGGGAGGTAGTTTTCTTAGTTGAATTATTTTTCCTACACCTTTGATAATTTGTTTGCCTTTTTATCTAAAAACGTTTGTTTTATTAGTTAGATTTATTGGTGGGTGGTTTGGATATGAAATATCTATAATGAGTATTGGTAATAAGCTAATATCTATTAAGTATTATTTATATTCAAGATTTATAGGTTCTATATGATTTATACCTTATTTATCTACTTATGGTGTTAATTATACACCTATTATATTAGGATATACTTCATATAAGTTATATGATTCTGGTTGAAGAGAATATTTTGGAGGTCAAGGTATCTATATATTATTTATATATATAGGAAAAATTAATCAGTGATGACAATACAATAATTTAAAAACTTTTCTTATACTTTTTGTAATATGAATTTTTATTTTCATAGTATTGATAATTTAAACTTAAATAACTTATAAATTAGAGTATAATATTGAAGATATTAATGAGATTAACTTAATCTTTAAGTAATTATTTATAAAAGATTTACTTTATTTATACTATGAAAAAGTAGTGTTTTAGTTTAAACTATATAAATAAGAAATGTAAATGGAGTTTAACCATTAAAGTAATAAGTTAGCAGCTTTTACTTGAACTACACATTTCCTTAACTGGAATATTATTATTCAATTTTATTATTAACAGTAATAAACCTCTTTTTGGTTTCAGTTAAATAAGGATATATATTTATCTGACTATCAGGTCGAAACTGATTGCAATTAATTGCTTCTTATTTAAAGATAAATTGATTAATCAATACTTTTTGAATGCAACCCAAATGTTATACTTAACTATTATCCTATAAAGCTCATTCAAGTGACCCTTGATTTCATTCATGATATAATCCAACTAATAAAATTATTAAAAATAATATTCTAATAATTAATCATGATGTAATATTTGATATATTTATAATAATTGTTATTGGAAGTAATAATGCAATTTCTACATCGAAAATTAAGAAGATTACAGCGATTAGAAAGAATCGTAAAGAAAATGGAATTCGTGAAGAGCTTCTGGGGTCAAATCCACATTCAAATGGGGATCTTTTTTCACGATCTTCAATTGATTTTTTTGATAATAATGTAGTAATAATTATAATAATTATGGATAATATTATAACTATAATAGTTGAATAACTAATTAATATGATTATTAACCTTGTATTATACAAACTTTTTGATTGGAAGTCAAATATACTATATATATTAGGATAATTATATTATCTTCCTCATCAATAAATAGAAATATATAAAAATAATCAAACAACATCTACGAAGTGTCAATATCAAGCGGCTGCTTCAAATCCGAAGTGATGATTTGATGAAAAATGTAAAGTTAAATGACGTAGTATACATGTTAATAGAAATGTAGTACCAATAATAACATGTAGTCCATGAAATCCAGTTGCAATAAAAAAGGTTGATCCATAAATAGAATCTGCAATAGTAAAAGGGGCTTCTATATATTCATAAGCTTGTAAAATAGTAAAGTAAATTCCTAAGATTACAGTAAAGAATAGTCCTTGTAGTATTTGATTATAATTATTTTCTAAAACACCGTGGTGTGCTCATGTTACAGTTACCCCTGATGCGAGTAAAATAGCTGTATTTAATAAGGGAATTTGTAAGGGATTAAAAGGATAAATACCTATAGGTGGTCATAAGGATCCAATATCAATAGTGGGAGTTAAACTTCTATGAAAGAATGCCCAAAAAAAAGAAATAAAAAAAAATACTTCTGAAATAATAAATAAAATTATACCTCAACGTAGGCCTTTAGTAACTATTTTGGTATGTAATCCTTGATATGTTCCTTCTCGAGTAATATCTCGTCATCATTGGATTATAGTCAATATTATAATTGTTATTCCAATAATTAATAATTCTTGATTATATTGGTGGAATCATTTAATTATACCTATTATTGTTACTATAGCTCCAATAGCTCCAGTTAATGGTCATGGACTTTTATCTACTAGATGGAAAGGGTGATTTGCATTTATTGTCATTAATTTACTTCTCTAGAGTATAAAGTACTTAAAACTGCGAATACATAAGATTGAATAATAGCTACTGCTGATTCTAATATTAATAGAGCAATTTGAGTAATAATTAATAATCTTAATAATGTATAATTTAATGATGCCCCTGTATTCCCTAATAATGTTATTAATAGATGGCCAGCAATTATGTTGGCAGCTAATCGAACAGCTAATGTACCAGGTCGAATTATATTTCTAATTGTTTCGATACAAACTATAAATGGCATTAAAATTGTAGGAGTACCTTGTGGTACGAGGTGGGCAAATATATGTTGGGTATTATTGATTCACCCAAATAATATAAATCTAATTCATAATGGTAATGCTAGTGTTAAAGTTATTACTAAATGTCTGGTTCTAGTAAAAATGTATGGAAATAATCCTATAAAATTATTAAATATAATTAATGAAAATAATGAAATAAATATAAAAGATGCTCCTTTATTAATATTTTTTGATCCAATTAATGTTTTAAATTCTCTGTGTAAATTAATTAATAATTTATTTCAAAGAATATAATGTCGTGATGGAATCAATCAAAATCTTATTGGAATAATAATTAGTCCTAATATTGTACTTAACCAATTTAATGATAAATTTATTGTACTTGTTGAAGGATCAAATACGGAAAATAAATTAGTTATCATTTTCAATTTAATATTTTAATATTGATTGATTCTTTGTTATTTAAGTTTTTGGATGGGATATAGGAATAATAGTTAATAAAATTAAATAATATATACATGATTGAGAAGAAAATAAATAAAATTATTCATCTTAATGGTATTATCTGTGGAATAGAAAAATATTCAGATGAATAATTTTATTTTGACATAATAATGTTATTATTTAACTAATTTTTCCATCAGAAGTAATTGCTAATTTACTATAAATTGGTTTAAGAGACCATTACTTGCTTTCAGTCATCTAATGATTCACTTATTTTGGTGATTCAGTTAATAAATCTATTTGTAGAAATACTTTCAATTACAATAGGTATAAATCTATGATTTGCTCCACAGATTTCAGAACATTGCCCGTATAAAATACCAGGTCGATTAATTAAGAATCTAACTTGATTTAATCGACCTGGTGTAGCATCTGCCTTAACTCCTAAACTAGGAATTGTTCATGAATGTAATACGTCAGCTGCTGTTACAATAATTCGAATAAATCTATTTATAGGAAGTACTGCTCGATTATCAACATCTAATAACCGAAATATACTAATCTCTATCTCATCTTGTGGAATTATATATGAATCAAATTCAACTTTTATAAAATCTGAATATTCATAACTTCAATATCATTGATGACCAATAGTTTTTAATGTAATAGTTGGTGTATTAACTTCATCTATTAAGTATAAAAGTCGTAAAGATGGTACTGCAATAAATACTAAAATTACTGCTGGGGCAATTGTTCAGGCTAATTCAATTATTTGACCTTCCAATATAAATCGGTTAATATATTTTCTAAAAGCTATTGCAATTATTATATAAGATACTACCATTAAAATTATAATGATAATTATAAGAGTATGATCATGAAAGTAAATTAGTTGTTCTATAATTGGTGAAGCTCTATCTTGTAAATTTATATTAGCTCATGTTGTCATTTCTAATAAAAGTTTTGACTAATTTACTTTATATATGGGGCTTAAATCCATTGCACTAATCTGCCATATCAGAAGTATAATTAATTTGTAATAGTTGGTAACTCTGAATAGCTATGTTCTGCTGGAGGTAAATTTTGTAATCATTCAATTGAATTTATTGTTTGTGTTGAAAACAAAATATGTCGATTAGTTCTTATACTTTCTCATATAATGAAAATAAATATAAGAACTCCAATAAATGAAATTATAGCTCCAATTGATGATACAATATTTCAAGCTAAGTAAGCATCAGGATAATCTGAGTAACGTCGTGGTATTCCAGCTAATCCAAGAAAATGTTGTGGGAAGAATGTTATATTTACACCCAAAAATATAACTACAAATTGTACTTTTAATCATTTTGGATTTATGGTTAAACCTATAAATAAAGGATATCATTGAATAAAGCCAGCTATAATAGCAAATACTGCCCCTATAGATAAGACATAATGAAAGTGAGCTACTACATAATAGGTATCATGTAATACAATATCAATTGATGAATTTGCTAATACTACTCCTGTTAAACCCCCAATAGTAAATAAAAATACAAAACCTATTGATCATAGACAAGGGGCACTATAAGATAATTGGGACCCATATATAGTGGCTAATCAACTAAAAATTTTAATTCCTGTTGGTACTGCAATAATTATAGTTGCTGATGTAAAATATGCTCGTGTATCTACATCTATACCTACAGTAAATATATGATGTGCTCATACAACAAACCCTAATAAACCAATGGCTAATATAGCAAAGATTATTCCTAAATTTCCGAAAGATTCTTTCTTTCCTCTTTCATGACAAATAATATGTGAAATTATACCAAACCCTGGTAGAATTAAAATATATACCTCTGGATGTCCAAAGAATCAAAATAAATGTTGATATAAAATTGGGTCCCCACCTCCAGCAGGGTCAAAAAAAGATGTATTTAAATTGCGATCTGTTAATAATATAGTAATTGCACCAGCTAATACTGGTAATGATAATAATAGTAATAGAGCTGTAATTCCTACTGATCAGACAAATAATGGAATTCGTTCTGGCTTTATATTTATTGGTTTTATATTAATTGTTGTTGAAATAAAATTGACAGCTCCTAAAATTGATGAAACACCTGCTAAATGTAATGAAAAAATTGCTAGGTCGACCGATGCCCCGGCGTGAGCTAAACCTCTTGCTAATGGAGGGTAAACTGTTCAACCTGTTCCTACACCTCTTTCTACTATACTTCTTGCTAGTAAAAGTGTTAAGGACGGAGGTAATAATCAAAATCTTATGTTATTTATTCGTGGAAATGCCATATCAGGTGCACCTAATATTAAAGGGACTAGTCAATTACCAAACCCTCCAATTAGAATTGGTATTACTATAAAAAAAATTATAATAAATGCATGGGCTGTAACAATTACATTATAAATTTGATCATCTCCAATTAATGCTCCTGGTTGACCTAATTCTGCACGAATTAATATTCTTAGTGATGTACCGAGTATACCCGATCAAGCACCAAAAATGAAATATAGAGTTCCAATATCCTTATGATTGGTTGAAAATATTCATCGTTGCAAAGTTAGTAGAATGACTGAGATAAAATAGGTGATAGATTGTAAATCTATTAAGGAGAAGATATTCTCTTCTACTAAGCCTTATATTCATATTATATGATAATAGAATGCAATTCTATAGGAATAATTATAAATTATTAAGGCTTAAAGAAACTATCTTTATTTATAGCTTTGAAGGATATTAGTTTATAATTAACTTAAAACCTTTAAAAGATACTAACAGCTAATGTACACAATAATAATCCTAATATGGAAATTGATGATAAAATTATTACAATAATAATTTTATTATTTTTGTTAAATTGGACATTCCATTTTGGTTCAACATTTAAAATTATAAAACTTGCATAGCATAATCGTAAATAATAGTATAATGTTATTAATGATATTACTACTATAAAAAAAATAATAAATTTTATTTCATTGAAAATTATGTATTGAATAATTATTCATTTAGGTAAAAATCCTATAAATGGAGGTAAACCCCCTAATGATAATAAACTAGTAAATATCAAAAATTTTTGAATAGATATTTCGTTACCTATTAAAAATGTTTGGTTAATAAATGAAATTTGATACAACTTGATAACTAGAACAATTAATATAACTAATATTGAATAGATTGAAAAATAAATAATTCATATATTTTCCCCAATTAGTATAGCAGTTAATATTCAACCAATATGATTAATTGATGAATAGGTTAAAATCTTTCGAACAGAAATTTGGTTTAATCCTCCAATTGATCCAATAATTACTGATAATAAAATAATAGTTAATGTGAACATATTTATCAGTAATGAGTATGAAAGTAATATTAAAGGGGCAATTTTTTGTACTGTTATTAAGATGAAACAATTGTTTCATCTTAATCCCTCTATAATTCTTGGAAATCATCAATGAAATGGCGCCGCTCCACTTTTCAATAATAATGGTGTGTTGATTATTATTGATGTTAATCAATTATTAGAAAATAAATATAATTCTTCAATTATAGATTTTCTAATAATCAAAAACAGTAGAGTTGATGATGCTAGGGCTTGTACAATAAAATATTTTATTGAAGCTTCTGTTGTGTAAATATTTTTACTATTTGATATTAGGGGGATAAATGATAGTAAGTTAATTTCTAATCCTATTCATGCCCCTAGTCATGAATTTGATGAGACCGAAATCAATATTCCTCTTATTAGGGTAGTTAATAAGAGGATTTTTGTTGAATTATTGGCCATTAGAGAAGAGAGAAATATCTCTATAAATGGGGTATGAACCCATTAGCTTTATTTAGCTTACTTTTCTAATAAAATAAATTTATTTTATACATTTTGGTGTATGATGCACAAAAATTTTTGATATTTTAGGTAATAGTTTAATTCTATTAATTGTAATAAAGGTAATATTACATTACATTAGCTATCCTATCACGATAGTCCTTTTATTCAGGCACTTTATT